ATTATACCCCGAGAGGTAGAAAGAATTACAACTCCCATCCCGCCTAAAATTCTAGGAATTCTTTGATAGTTAGAATAGATTCGGAGACCCGGCCGACTTATCCGTTTTAAATTTAAAAGATTTCGATAAGTACTTTTCCTATTCCTTCTATGTCGTAGGGTTAAAACCAAAAAATATTTGTTGTTTTCTCGATGTTTTCTCACGTTTTCGATAAAACCCTCTCGTAAAAGTATTTTAACAATACTTTGGCTGATATTAGTAGATGCTACTCGAACCAGGCTTTTTCTATACATATCGGCATTTCGTATAGAGGTTATTATGTCAGCAATAGTATCACTACCCATGATTAATTAAAATGATTGGTGCCTCCAAATTTGGATATAATCAACATGCTTTTTTACGTATTTTTTTTTTTTATTTTACGTATTTTTTTTTTTAGAAATTATGAATATTCATTTTGAAAGGTATATACGTGAGACAAAATCTACTAAATGAATCTTAATCTATTTATTTTAAATACCCTACTATAACCTATAACCATATCGTGGTCTCGTTTTATAATACCTCGGGAGCTAATGAAACTATTTTAGTAAAATTGAACTGTCTCAATTCTCGGGCAATCGCACCAAAAACTCGAGTTCCTTTTGGATTTCCTTCTTGATCAATCACAACTGCAGCATTGTCATCATATCGTATTATCATACCGTTGTCACGTTTAAGTTCTTTACAAGTACGTACAATTACAGCTCTGACCACTTCTGATCTTTCTAGAGGCATGTTTGGAACTGCGTCTTTGATCACAGCAACAATAACGTCACCAATATGAGCATATCGACGATTGCTAGCTCCTATGATTCGAATACACATCAATTCTCGAGCCCCGCTGTTATCTGCTACATTCAAATGGGTCTGAGGTTGAATCATATCATTTTATTTTATTTATTTTTTTGATCTGTTTTTTACAATACAAAGTTCGAAGAAAAAAAGAAATATTATTTGTTCAAAAAAAGAAACCTGCACCCGCTATTTTTAAGGCCTATTTCTTTTTTATCCCGAAATAATGAATTGAGCTCGTATAGGCATTTTAGACGCTGCTATTGAAATAGCCCTTCTGGCTATATTTTCTGTTACTCCACCCATTTCATAAAGGATTCGACCTGGTTTAACAACAGCTACCCAATATTCGGGAGAGCCTTTACCTGAACCCATACGTGTTTCAGCGGGCCTTACTGTAACTGGTTTATCTGGAAATATACGGACCCATATTTTTCCACCGCGACGTGCATTTCGTGTCATTGCTCGTCGACCCGCTTCTATTTGTCTAGATGTGATCCAAGCGGGTTCAAGTGCCTGAAGAGCGTATTTACCAAAACAAATAGTATTACCTCGATAAGACATTCCCTTCATTCTTCCTCTATGTTGTTTACGGAATCTGGTTCTTTTGGGGTTATAGTTGATGGTTTTTTTTGAATTCCATCTCTACTACAGAACCGGACGTGAGAGTTTCTTCTCATCCAGCTCCTCGCGAATAAATCAATTCAAATTCAAGATTTTGAATTCAATTCAGATAGAAAATAATTTGAATTAACTTTAATAATTAATATACTGAATCATGGATTTCATTTAATCTAGATTAAATATATTATTAATTTGTATATCTTGTTTTTATCGATAACTAAATATAAATATATTAAATAACTATTTTTTCTTATATTTATCTATTTTTTATTTATCTATTTTAGAATGTTTTATAATGTTAAAAGAATGTTTTATAATGTTAAAACAAATCTTTCTTTTGTTTTACTCTTTATCGTATTGGATTGACCCAATTTTAGCAATCCAAGAAAATAAAGTTTTCGCGGGCGAATATTTACTCTTTCAATTTCTATTTCAGTTCTCTCATTAGTTCATAATTTTTCCGAATAGATGAATTGGTCTCTGGCCGGTTCCGCCATCCCGATCAATGAATCATTCGAATTCTTTTTCACTAAAATCTTTTGAATTCACAGGTTCCATCGTTCCCATCGCTTCTTAATTAATGGTTAGGTCTGAATTCTACAACGGAGCTATTAGTTTTTGAGTCAATATTCTTAGTCTTTATTGGCTCGAAGCTCTTTATTTTTTGTTCGATGAGCAAGATCCATTTAATGATGAATCCGTATTGATGCTTTATTACGCAGATTTTTTCTGAGATGACTCATAGACCTTACATATTGGAATTCTATATCTATATCATCAATATTCTTTATTCTTTTTCTTTCTTTCTCTCATCCTTCCATTTATCCATACCCTTTCTTTTTGATTTCGATTGACAACTTAGAAATTTTTTTAATAAAAAAGATTTCAGTTGCTACAACAATATGACCAATATATCATATCTTGACTGGTTCTTTGGATCCAGATAATACGAACTGATGAGTTGGTTATTACTTCTATAGTTATTTGTTTATACTATGAGGCTGGTTTTTTATACTAACCCTCAAAAAACCAACGAGTCACA